TTTTTTAATGGCAATTGGAATGATATTAACTCCTATTTATTCATTATCTATGTCACGCCAGATGTTCTATGGATACAAGATATTTAATGCTCCAAACTCTTATTTTTTTGATTCTGGACCGCGAGAGTTATTTCTTTCAATCTCTATCTTTTTACCCATACTAGGTATTGGTATGTACCCCGATTTTGTTCTTTCACTATCAGTTGACAAGGTCGAAGTTATTCTATCTAATTCTTTTTATAGATAGTTTTGATGAATAAAAAAAAAGAAAAAATCCTATGATTTTTTTTTAATCGTTCGTTGTACAATGAAAAAAAGAAGGCTTTTTCTTCTTCTCTTAAGTTAAGTAAAAAAATGAATTTGAATCGGCGCGAACCCTGTGAATCACTACAATATTTGATTCACAGGGTTCTCATCAGTTCACACAAAGTTTTTTTTATCTGATATGCACTGTATACTTTTCTATTCGTATTCGTAAGAGTCTTTTTTGAATCCTTTTGAATTCAATTAGATGTTAATGTAAATGAACCATAACTATGTAGCCCTATTCCTAATAGATTGACCCCAAAATAGCATATCCAAATTATAAGAAAGCCAATAGACGCCACAATTGCGGAATTTATACCCTTCCATTTTATATTGGTTCGAATATGTAAATAAATCGCGAATACGATCCAAGTAATAAATGCCCAAGTTTCCTTTGGGTCCCAACTCCAATATGATCCCCATGCTTCGTTAGCCCATACTGCTCCAGAAAGTATCCCTATGGTTAAAAAGATAAATCCTAGACTAATAACCCGATAACTCCAATAATCCAATTGTTGAATAAATTGCGACCTGTAATAATTCTTCGGATAAAAAAAAGAAGTATTTTGTAAAACATTGCTTCTTTCATTCATGTATTCGATTTCACCAAAGAAAAATGACCCATTTAAATTTATTAAATGATTACTTGTAAAAAAAAACTTTCTGTTTTTTCTAACTGCAATGACTAGAAGTGCTACTGATAATAATGATCCACATAAAAGGGCTGCATAGCCCAATATCATCATACTTACGTGCATTATTAACCACTCGGATTGAAGAGCGGGTACTAATATTGTAGATTCGTGTATTTCAGTTAAAAGACCTGAAGTAGCAAAGCCTTGGGTAAAAATAGCACTTGGGCCGATTATTATGCTTAAAAAATTTTGATTTTTTTTGAAATACGGAACTATATGAATAAGGGAGAAACTCCATGAAAGGAAGATTAATGATTCATATAAATTACTTAGTGGAAAATGTCCCGAATAAATCCAACGAGTAACTAATAATCCTGTTATACAGAAAAAAGTCATTATCATGCCCTTTTCTGACGAATCGTAGAGTTTTATGATTTCATCGACTAAAAAGGTTATCAAATGAATTGTAATTACAATTGAAACGATCGAAAAAGAAATATGAGTTAATATATGCTCTAAGGTTGAAAATATCATAAAAATCTTAAAAAAGAGGAGTTCTTTAATTACAAGAAATCAGGAATTGAATTCATTATAGGATCTATTTAGTTTTTTTAGAAGATGGCATGCCGCCACTCGGACTCGAACCGAGATGCTCTAGCACTGCTTCCTAAGAGCAGCGTGTCTACCAATTTCACCATAGCGGCTTGTCTTGAACTCATAATAGCCTATGAATAAGCAATCGTCTAGATTTAAGAATTCAATTGGTTGCAATATTTTTTAGGAAAGATTCAAATGGATTAATAAAAATTAGTTCAAATAGGTATTTGAAGGTTCATTATTTTAGTTTAGGGTCTTAGTTTTATTAATATTTTCGTGTATTTTATACTCTCCTCAACTTGAACTCTTTAAAACTAGATAGTTTTATTTATTATCAATTAATAGGATAGAACTCAAAAAAAATCCATTTTCTTAATGAATCCAAAAGAAAAAAAACCTATTTTGGATCACTCAAAATTGATACATTATTTATCCAGACTCTCTTCACTAAGTGTTTTTGATTTTCTTGATTGAGTTGATCGCGAGAAATATATGGGGGTGTATATAGGAATTCAGAGAAAATAAAAAAATAAGAAAGTTACACAAAAGGGTTTAAAATTTTAATCAATTAGTTTCAATGATTTTAGTAACTAAAGATTCAAGATTTTCTATTTGCTCTTCTATAGATAGATAGAGAGAAAAAGTGGATATAGAGAAAAAAAAAAAGTTGTATTATTGTAACAATATTATTGTAACAAATAGGTCGATGGGGAAAATAAGACTCCCCGCCTTGGAAATGAGAAAATATACTAAAAAAAATGGAGTATCTTTTGTTTATTCTTTTGTCAACAAAAAGAAAGTATTTTTGATTTTTTTGAATTGAATTGAGTAAGGTAAACAGAAGAATTCTTATTATACATATTCTAAGAGCGGAGCGAATTCCATTTCATATTGATTAACTCAATAGGTAATGGAATTCATTAATTTGATTTTCGAAATGAGTCAATTTTTTGAGTCAAGTC